AGTGGAGTTCCCTATCTAGAATTTTGCGATTTACTGAAATAATTTTTCTGAAATATTGGAGAAACCCTTGGCTGGGCAGAAAGAATAAGTAGAATTTTAAATGTTTTGCTTATTTACAAAGTAACAAATATTCTAATTGGGTCGATCGATCAATTTTCAGTCATTCATTGAATGATAAATCACTACAAGTGAAGGAGATACACGATTTAAATAACGAAAGATACAATATTTAAAAATTGTATCTAAAATGACTGGAAAAGTAGAAACAAGACCAGATATAATTTGATCATTATAAGAAAATCCAAAATCTTTGTAGATAGAACCAATCATTAATTCCCAACCGTGGGGCGAATGGAATCCTATACATAAATCAGTTAATAAAAGAATAGAAAAAGCTTTTATTGTGTCGCTTAAGTTATATAGGAATTCTTGAACCCAAGAGTTAAGAATAACAAGTTCTTCATTACCTAGAATAGAATAACCACTTAGAATAACGAAACAGATTATATTTGTCGAGAAGTGTAAAATTGTATGGATACGATCCTCATTGTGCATCTTGATCAATTGGATTGTTTCTTTGTAGATTTCGACGCGACGTTTTTGTAAATGCGTTTCTGGGTATTCCTTTAGCATTTCCTCCAAACGAAGGAGTTCCTCTAAGTCTATGAATTTTTTTAGAATACTCTTTTCCTGAATATCATTCAAAAAAATTTCGGATTGTCTAATATTCCACGAGTTAGTAATCCAAGATTCAATACTTTTTTTAAATGAGAGAGAAATCCACCAAGGGAAAAATACTATAGATGCAAGATATAGAAGGGAAATGAATACTTTCTTTTTTACCATTTTTTCGTCTGTGAATTTTTGAAGTTTTAATGAACTCACCCCATTCGTCGACTCTATATGATACTAATATTTATATCAAGCATAAATTATATTCCAAGTCATCGAGCCCATTAATAGATTTCGGGGTTTTTATTTGTGATGCAGTATAGTGGTTAGTCCTTGAATCGAGAAAGAATACAGACTAAGAAAAAGCCCACTTCAAATTTATATTAGTCGGATTTCCAGACGAAAGAACTCCCCTTCTATTATCCATTAAATAATTAGAATATAAAAAATTTCGAAACAAAAACTTTGGACACAAAAATTTTCGTTTTAGGGTTACTTCGTATATGTTTACTTTGGCTCGAATACGCGTTCGGAAGAAATTTACCTTAAGTTAAAAAAAAAAGAGAATTCATGAGTTTTTTACCTATTATAAAGTATTCATTCTTCAGTTCCTTTTTTCAAAATACTTCAATTGGTACGCGCAAGAAATAGGCCAATTCAGCAGCTTTTTGCTCAATTTCTCGTGGAGTTAAATTCTCATCAGTACGCGTCAAGGGAATGGCCCCCTGGCCTCTGATTTCCATATAAAGAACACGACGAGCAAAAAGACCCTCTTTATTTTCGATTCTGATGGACTGAATATCTTTCATAAGGAATCGGAGGAATATACGACGGTTTTTTCCAGGAAATCCCCAACGAAAAATACACACTATACCCTCTTTTATATCGAATCGATCATAACCACTACCTACATTCCACAAAATCGTGCACCACAAGTAGGAGCTAATAAAAAGACCCGCGATCCCATAGAAAGACATCACGATCCCTTGCGGAAAAAAGTTTATTTGCTGAGAAGGAAATAAAGATATCAAATTCCTACCAAAATAACTGGAGGTTCCAACCAATACAAATCCTAATGAACCTAAAAATAGAATAAGGGCCCAGCCAAAATTACTTATTTTTCGAGATCCCGTTATAAGTTCTATCCATATACGTTCTGATCGCCAACTCATATTCTCACTAGACCTAGTTACATTTTATTGGAATTGGAAGAATAACAAAAATAAAAATTATTTTACTTTTTTTTGTTTCCGAAGTAACTCTCATCAACCAGCACTACTATGACATGAACCTTTAAGAATAATTCATCAAATTGCTTAGACCCAAACTAAAAAAATAGAATATCTTTCATACGATTCCTATAGATATCCACATATATCTATTCTATTGACTTTACATTTCCTAAATTTTCGCTGATATGGACCAAAATTTTTATAATTGATTTACCCATATATCTATCATGTTTCCACATACATAAGAGCTTACGCTCGAAAGAAGTCACATGTTATCCAATATTTAAATATATACTATATATATTAAATATATATTTAATATATATAGGATATATTATTTATATATAGGTGTTATGATCCAAGTCAGCTTGAAAAAAAAAACATGGATAAGATTTGTCCATATAGTATCTAAAAAATCTTGTTTTTTTGAACATGAAGAGATAAAGAAACCATTGCAATTGCCGGAAATACTAAGCCCACTAAAGGCACAAAAATGGAGGGAAAGTTGTTGAGAGTTATCATTGAATGGGTACCTCGATTTAATATTTGTACCTGTTATTTTTATTTTAACCTTATAAAGATATCTTATAATTCATATATAATAATTATATTTATAGAATATAAATATTCTATTATACTTATAATATACACTTATATTAGACTAAGTATACCTAAAGTAAGTATATACTTAAAATAGTATATACTTAAATAAGGAATATATAAGTATATGTTTTAATAAATGACAAAATATGTAATGTAAATAACCATACTTATTCACCTTTTTCTACTTTTTCTATATGTTTCTACACGAAATAGATGTATAATAATCCATTATTTTATTATTTATTCTTCGTTATTTTATTTTTCGTATCTTATAATTAATTTAATTATTTTTATTTCAAAAATTTATTTTTTTGTATTAATTATAAAATGAATTCTTAAATTAAGAATTAAGACTATAGTTAATCTAAGTTTGATTCAAAGGAAAGAAAGCATGGAGTTGAAATAATTCACTCAAAACGCCCTTTAAAAGATTACGTGGTACGATTGGATCAAATAAGCCCTTATGGAATAAATATTCAGCCACTTGTGAATCCTCAGGTACTGTCTTATTCAATGTTTGTTCAATTACTCTTTTACCCGCAAATGCAATGTAAGCGTTGGGTTCGGCAATAATGATATCCCCCAACATACCAAAACTAGCCGTCACCCCACCTGTGGTAGGGGATGTAAGAATTGCGACATAAAATAACTTTTTATTTGATTGATAATCATATAAAGCGGAAGATATTTTAGCCATTTGCATCAAGCTCAAACTTCCTTCTTGCATGCGCGCTCCTCCGGAAGCACACACTAAAATAAGAGGTAAAGATTTATTGGTAGCATATTCAGCCAAACGTGTGATTTTTTCACCTACTACGGATCCCATACTACCCCCCATAAACTGAAAATCCATAACCCCAATTGCTACGGGAATGCCATTTAATTGACCTGTGCCTGTTTGAACAGCCTCAGTTAATCCTGTATTTTTTTGATAAGAATCAATACGATCTTTATAAGGTTCCTCCTCGGAATGAAATTCAATGGGATCCAGAGAGACCATGTCTTCATTCATAGGATCCCAAGTACCGGGATCAATCGAAAGTTCGATTCTATCGAAACTACTCATTTTCAAATGACATCCACACTGTTCACAAATATTCATTTTGGATTTTAAAAATTTCTTATAATTTAATCCATAACAATTTTCGCATTGAATCCATAAATGCCTGTATTTTTGAGTTACATTTAAATTATTAGAACTTAGAGTTAAATCACCACCATCTATGCTAGTTTTGATACTCGAATTTTCGCTTTTACTACTATTTGTGCTTTCGCTACAAATGTAACTATAAATGTAACTATCACTGTAATTGTCACTATTGCTTAAAATATAACTATCAATACAAATTTGAGAACGAAGATAGCTGTCAATGCAACTAGTAATATGATTATTCCAACTAGAATTAGTATCATACATGGAAGGATCGTGGCGATTATCATCACTTTTAGTTGGATTATTCATATAACTCGAAGTCTGATAACTAGAAAACGAACTTTTTAGTTCACTTAGAAAAGAACGATCGGTGTCAATCTCAAATTTTTTTTTTTCAATATCAAAATATATGGAATAACCGTCCCTATTACTATCCATAACGAAAAAAGTCTCGTCCGATATTAAATTACGAATGGATCTGCCGCCGACTAAATGATCAACATTACTAGAATTAGACTTGTCTTTATCTATATCATCTAGAATTGGATCTTCACTTACACTAATATTTTCAAAAGGACCAAAACTGGCCATTGATTTATTTAGTCTACACCTGTATTCGAACTTGCCGCTAAACACGAGCGAACCGAACCACCATTTTTTCATAGAACTTTCTTGCCCAAAATTTACATCAAAATACAATAGATGAATAGTCATTCGATAATTTTTTTTTATATATTCCGATTAAGCATAGAAATCCAATCAATAGGGTTATTAACTAATAACGCAAGGTTATTTCTCCTATGCTATAAAGAACTTTTTTCGTAAAATCTCGCCTACTAACTACTAATAAGTTTCTATTCCAATACAGAATGAAAAGGACAATATACAGGATGGGTAAAAGAGGCTGCTTGGCTCGACCCACGATCCAAAACCGCAGGATCAGGCTATAATAGAAAAAAAAAGAAGAATTCCATTAATTAATTTAATTAATTACAAGTATAAGATAAATTTTAAAATAAAATTAAGAATATACCAATCCTAAGGATCCGTAGGATTAATTTTGGATCCAACACAACAATAAAAAAAGCCTTAAGTTGTTTCGTCTTATCTATTTATCTATCTAGATAACTATCTAGATAACTATGTATCTATACAAAATAAAAAAACCGATACATCTATACAATAGGATCCTTTTATTATTATTGTATTCGGCTCAATCTTTTTAGTAAAAGATTGGGCCGAGTTTAATTTCAATTCAATTTTAATTCAATTAAATTAAAAGAACTAAGAGTAAGTAATTGCTGGATTACAAAGTATCCATTGCTTCAAATTGTATCCAT